AAATCAATGGATTCATATTAAGTTCCTCGCACCAAAAAAAAGAAATGGTTAATGATACAATCAACCGATGAATTATTACTTCATTATTCCATCACTTAAGATCTATCCGAAAAACAAAAAAAGAACTAAGAACTCTGAATTGAAATAATAATATTACTGAATCATCAGAGCTACTTCGATATCTCGTTTTTAGTTCCTATCCGTGGAGTCTTTGTAAATCTATATGGTTCCAATTCTTCCATTTCTTTGTTCCGAACCATTCCATTCTTTCAATTCTTCGCTCTTTCTCTTCTATATGCATGCTTGACTTCATTTGTTTATTCATTCAATCCACAGTCACAGATAAAACGGAAGGGCTTGCATTGGAATCCGTCTAAATTCAGTGGGATGGGAAATAATATATATGGATAGCCCATATATAACTAGTGAATATCTAATATCACATATACATTGTTTCTTTAATAACGTAAACCATCCGTATCTTCTATTGAACTGGATTCTAGAATCATTCTTCGAAACATATACAGGGATTGGCTTAGAGCCCCTACATATACCCAGCTCGACCCCCCTTACTTTTTTTTAATTCTCTAATATCATACATTTTTTTTTTTGCTCCTATTCTAGATCGTATATACCGGTATGAGTTGGGATAAGCTTTTTTTTAAGACCATTTCGGAAGCTAGTCAATGATGACCCTCCATGGATTCACCTATATAAGCTGCGGCTAAAGTTGCAAAAATAAGAGCCTGAATCCCGCTTGTGAATAATCCAAGGAACATGACAGGTATAGGAACCACCGAAGGTACTAAAGAAACAAGAACAACAACTACTAATTCATCCGCTAATATATTCCCGAAAAGTCGAAAACTAAGTGATAAGGGTTTTGTGAAATCTTCTAGGATGTTAATTGGTAAAAGTATTGGAGTTGGTTGAATGTATTTACCGAAATAACCCAATCCTTTTTTGGTAAGACCCGCATAGAAATATGCCACTGACGTAGGTAAAGCTAAAGCAACAGTAGTATTTATATCATTCGTGGGTGCAGCTAACTCTCCATGCGGTAACTGTATGATTTTCCGGGGTAAAAGGGCACCTGACCAGTTAGAAACAAAAATAAATAGGAACATAGTTCCAATAAAGGGAACCCAAGGACCATATTCTTCTCCAATCTGAGTTTTGCTCAAGTCTCGAATGAATTCGAGGACATATTCGAAGAAATTCTGACCGTCGGTTGGAATGGTTTGTGGATTCCGAACAGCTATAGTGGCTGAACCTAATAAGATAGCAATTACAACCCAAGAAGTGATAAGTACTTGGGCATGGACTTGGAAACCCCCTATTTGCCAATAAAAATGTTGGCCTACTTCCACATCGGATATATCGTATAACACCTTTAGTGAGTTGATGGAACAGGGTAAAACATTCATATTGCCCTCTGACATAAATAGAACTTAAAAAGGAATTATTTTGATTCAGCCATCTCGTATCTCTTTCTCAACTCGTCTACTTTGAATCAATCGTATATTTCGGATCCCAAGTGATCACATAATATCCCCAGTGATTTTGATCTCTTTTTTGAGACTCAGGGATAGTAACCGATTCAATCAATTTATGGAGTTTCCAAAGTCATTGACTTATCCTATTATTAATCAACAATTTCTTATATAGCTAGAACCGCCCTCACAAATTGCGGATACTAATTTGTTAAGAATCAATCGGATTGAAGCTATAGCGTCATCGTTCGCTGGAATCGGAATATTTGCGAGATCCGGGTCACAATTTGTATCGATTAAACAAATTGTTGGAATCCCCAAAGTGAGACATTCTCGAAGAGCCGTATATTCTTCTTGCTGATCAACGATGATTACAATATCGGGTAACCCCGTCATATATTTGATCCCGCCCAGATAGGTTTGCAAGTGAGATAATTGCCTCTTCAACATTGCTACATCTCTTTTCGGGAGACAGTTGAGTTTCCCCGTATTTTGTTCCGATCTCAAGTTCCTGAACCTATGAAGTCTCATTTCTGTAGTGGACCAATTCGTTAACATACCACCGAGCCATTTTTTATTAACATAATGACACCGAGCCCTTATTGCAGCTGATGCTACTGAATTGGCTGCTTTATTTTTGGTACCAACTATTAAGAAGTGTTTTCCTATACTTGCTGCATCAAAAACTAAATCACAGGCTTCTGACAAAAAACGAGCAGTTCGAGTAAGATTTGTAATATGAATACCTTTACGCTTTGAAGAGATGTAAGGTGCCATTCTAGGATTCCATTTCCTAGTACCATGGCCAAAATGAACTCCTGCTTTCATCATCTCTTCAAAATTCATGTTCCAATATCTTCTTGTCATTTCTCCCCACATTTTCTCTCTTTTTTTTTTATTTAAGAGGTACCTGAAATAAATAATTGTTCCGACGGAACCTTCTCCCGGAGATTGACCGTTAATACCCAGTCCAAGTCATTAATTCCTTTCTATTCGTTATTATCTTT